GATGGATATATACCACATATATCCCTCTTTTCCTCTCCATTTTTACGAGATATTTAGAATACTTGAAGGGTCAATTCTTTTTTTTTTATCCCCTACTTTTTCGAATTAAACCAGAGGAATGTTTCATTTTGATCTGTATCCTTATCTTTTCCTTAGGGCTGGCCCACTATAACATTATAATTAGAATCTAATTCTTTTACTAAAATACTAAAAGTATACCTAATCCATAGAATATATAACTTTATTTTTTAGAATATATTAGAAAATTTTGAATTTCAATTGTTCTCTACATATTAATATATTATTATATTTATTTTATGTTATGTAATTTTTATAATTTTATTTATTTTATATATATATAAATAGAATTATATATTCTTATTCATTCTATTTAATTCTATTCCATTCTTTCTATATGCATATCTATATTCATTATGAATTATGAATAGTTAACTAGGATCCCACTATTCTATTTTATGAAATTCCTGTGGACAACACAAATTTGTGTTGTTATCTAAGCCTGCTTAGCTCAGAGGTTAGAGCATCGCATTTGTAATGCGATGGTCATCGGTTCGATTCCGATAGTAGGCTTTTCTTTCGTTAGGTCAACTTTTTTTTTTTTTTACTTTTTTACAGAATGAATAATGTCTCCTTGAAATCTTATTGAAAAGACTTTTCCCTCGTCTGGTCTTTTCCCTCGTCTGGTCTTTTCCCTCGTCTGGTCACTGATCTATATCTATTATCGTGTAAGAACTTCCAACTATGAAAAAAAAACTGATTGGAGCAATGAGATCTCTCCCGAACAAATTAGGAAAAGTATCCCTAAACTCTTACTATATATTTACTATATATAATATATAAAATATACAAAAAAGTCTGGATATTGATACAATTCATCTCATTTTTTTTTTCTTTTTTGTTGTAGTCTACTTCAGTAGATGTCGCTTTGTTTATCGTTTAGTTCAGTCTTAATTTAGGTTTATTCTATAATTCTATAAAATAAATGAAAAAAAAAAAATAAAGGAGTATTTATGTCTCGTTACCGAGGGCCTCGTTTTAAAAAAATACGCCGTCTGGGAGCTTTACCGGGACTTACTAGTAAAAGTCCTACATCCGGAAGTGATCCTCGAAACCAATCGCGTTCCGGGAAAAGATCTCAATATCGTATTCGTCTAGAAGAAAAACAAAAATTGCGTTTTCATTATGGTCTGACAGAGCGACAATTGCTTAAATATGTTCGTATCGCTGGAAAAGCCAAAGGTTCAACAGGTCAGGTTTTACTACAATTACTTGAAATGCGTTTGGATAATATACTTTTTCGATTAGGTATGGCTTCGACCATTCCAGGAGCCCGACAATTAGTTAACCATAGGCATATTTTAGTTAATGGTCGTATAGTGGATATACCAAGTTACCGCTGCAAACCCCGAGATATTATTACGACAAGGGATGAACAAAAATCCATAGCTCTGCTTCAAAATTCTCTTGATTCATTCCCACATGAGGAATTGCCAAAACATTTGACTCTTCACTCATCCCAATATAAAGGATTAGTCAATCAAATAATAGATAGTAAGTGGGTTGGTTTAAAAATCAATGAGTTGCTAGTCGTAGAATATTATTCTCGTCAGACTTGAACCTAACTAAAACAACAAGGAACAGGGGTTCGGGTGCTCCTCCCTTTTTCGTCGAAGTAAATTGACTTTAGATGAGAGACTTGATCCGGATTTTTTCCTATCCCATTTAGGTATCAAAAGTGGGTCGGGGTCAATTTTCATGCCTTGGCTACCCTTTACCTGTATTTTTGTACTACAGCAATTAGGAATAGCGAATCTATATCAAAGAAAGGTTTAACTGTTAGAATAATAGTATCTATTCGTATTTGATACATTGCGGTTTGTAACGTTCGTAAATTAGATTAGGTGAAGGTAGGGAAAGAGAGGGATTCGAACCCTCGGTAAACAAAAGCCTACATAGCAGTTCCAATGCTACGCCTTCAACCACTCGGCCATCTCTCCTACAAAATATTATGATTAAGACCCAGAAAACGAGTGAATATCGAGTCATTTCATTTATAGTATTGCAGTAAGTATAGGTATGGTCAATCAATTATAGAAAAAAAAGAAGGATCTTCTTTCGGGGTTCGGGAGATATAAAGGGATATTTTTTTATTGTGAAAACCCATTAAAAAAAAATGAAAAAGAAAAGATATATATATTCGTGTTTGTTTTGTCAAGACGACGATATGTCTTTTTCTGATATTTATACTGGTACCAGATTAAACACTGAATTGTAACGAATCCCCTGATGGATCTATAGTTTTTTTATATAATTACATTTAGACATGGTTATATTTATACTTAACTATGGTTCCATAGGAATTAAAAAACCCCCTTCCCGTTTAAGATTTATCAACAACAACTCCTTACCCCATGGATCTATTACAATTCCCTGAATTAAACCATGGATTTCTATATTTTGATTGTGTATACACGCTATG